AAATCCACTTCGAATTCGAATGAAGCAATAAAATAAAAAATTGACAAGATATGATCCATCTGGATCTAAAGTATCAATTCCAATATTTCGATTCGTTACTTGTTTTGTTGCTGAATTGAGTGGATTTCCATATGCATAAAAGACCCAAAAAAGAGTTTCGTTTTAGGGCTGTTACGTCTTGCTTTGGCTCAAATCAGCGTTCTGAAGAAACTTCAGTGAAGTTATATTAGAGAAAAAAGAGGATTCTTTACTTTTTCTTTACTGCTGATAAGGCGTTCATTCTTTATTTCTCAAAAAACTTCAATTGGGACACGCAAAAAATAAGCCAATTCGGCAGCTTTTTGTTCAATTTCTCGTGGCGTAAAATTCTCATCAGTGCGTGTCAAGGGAATGGCCCCCTGGCCGCGGATTTCCATATAAAGAACACGGCGAGCATAAATACCCTCTTTAACTTCTATTCGCACAGACTGAATATCTTTTATAAGAAATCGTAGGAAGACACGACGATTTATTCCGGGAAATCCCCAACGAAAAATACACACTATCCCTTCTTTTCTATCGAATCGATCATAACCACTACCTACATTCCACGAAATTGTACACCATAAGTAGGCGCTAATAAAAAGACCCGCGAACCCATAAAAAGACATTACGAGCCCTTGTGGAAAAAAAATGATTTGTTGAGACGGAAATAAAGATATCAAATTTTTACCAAGATAACTGGAAGTTCCAACCAATAAGAAGCCTGATGAACCTAAAAAAAGGATAATGGCCCAGGAAAAATTACTTATTTTTCGAGACCCCCTTATAAGTTCTATCCATATATGTTCTGATCGCCAACTCATACTTGATCTGATTTCATTTTATTGGAATTGAGAGCATAGCCCAATGAATTTGACTTTACTGTATTTTGTTTCCGAAATAACTCTCATCAACTAGCACTATTTTGATGTGAACCCTTAGGAATAATTCATAAAACGGGTTAGATGGAAAAATGCCTCTTCACTTTATGGCCCTACTAAGGATATCGGCATACATATTAATACATAGACTTTCCATTTCCGACATCCGCCAATCCTTATTCTAGTTGAAAATAGCTAGAATAAATTTACCCATATATAATTTTCTGTATGTATTAAGAACTCTTTTATTTATGTATGTTCTATTTCTGTTAAGCAGAAACCCCATGTTATACCATACTCAAATAAATATCTATTTATTTATTTTATCTAAGTAAAAAAAACACAAGATAATGAGATTTAGTCCTATCAGAGATCTAAACAATCTTGTTTTTTTGAACATAAAGAAATAAAGAAGCCATTGCCATGGCCGGAAATACTAGGCCCACTAAAGGCACAAAAATAGAGGGAAAGTTGAAAGTTATCATAGAATGAATACCTCGATTTAATTTACTATTTGTACCTGTTATTATTATATTGTTTCTATTGTTATAAAGATATCTTGTAATAATTTTAATTAAAAAATGCAAATTTCTTATTTATGCGATTCTAATTACTATAATATTGTAATTATGAAACTTTCATTTTAAGTAATTATAGATCGAAGTATATATCTAAATGAGTATATATAATAAGTGCAAGGAATGTAGAACTAAATAAATGGACTTATTCATCTTTCGACACGAAGGATATGTATAAAAATTTAGTTTATTATTCTTCTTCGTTTGTTCTTGTCTTCTACTTATAATTTAATAAAGAAAAGGTTTTTTACAAATTACTGAAAGATTTCTAGACTTCTTAGTCAAAATTCAAATATAGAAAATATATAATTGTGTATTTTTCTATATTTGAATTTATTATATAATGCATACGTAAAAAAAACTTCGCCTAATTTCACAAAAGCAAGAATTCATTCTTTTATAGAGGCTTGCTGATTCGTAATCATGAATATTAGTAAAAAAAAAAGAAAAATTATATGCAACTGGTGATTCTTTCTAGAATTCGATCTTATAGATCTTAAGTCACCAAAAAAACCTGTTCTTCTTATTTTTACTTTGATTCCGATAAGCTAACTACGCGTTTACTACAAAAAACGAATTAAACGGAATAGTCTTTTAATTTTGATTCAAAGGAAAGAAAGCGTGGAGTTGAAATAACTCACTCAGAACGCTTTTTAAAGGATTACGTGGTACAATTAGATCGAATAAGCCCTTCTGGAATAAATATTCAGCCGCTTGTGATCCTTCGGGTACTGTTTTATTCAATGTTTGTTCAATTACTCTTTTACCCGCAAATGCAATGTAGGCATTGGGTTCGGCAATAATGATATCCCCCAACATACCAAAACTAGCTGTCACCCCACCCGTAGTCGGAGATGTAAGAATTGGTACATAAAATAGTTTTTTATTTGATTGATAATCGTATAAAGCAGAAGATATTTTAGCCATTTGCATCAAGCTCAAACTTCCTTCTTGCATACGTGCACCCCCAGAAGCACACACTATAACAAGAGGTATAAATTTTTTGGTAGCATACTCGAC